AAACTATTGATACATTCTAAAACATTTTCATTTAGCAATAGTGCCATTCAAATTTTTATTTTAAAAAAGGGGGGATAAAATGAAATGGATATTGTAAAAAAGACTATTTTACAATATCCATACTATGACCAGGAACGGGGTATAGGTCATTTTTGAAATCTGGTAGAAAAAAATATAACCAAAAGAAAAAAAAAGTCTTTTTTTTGATCATATATAATTGTCAAGAAAACTTTCTTATTTTTACGAACTTGTTAAATAAATCCGTAGATCTAGAAATTCATTTCGGACAATTGAACCTTCTCAAACTGTTTCTTTTTAAGAACCAAAAAGATTTGTGCCAAAATAACTGATGCGAAGAAGAACAAAAGACCTTGGACACGTACTGGGTCTTGAAGTACTATTTCCGCATCCCCCTGACCAAATCCACCCACATTAGGATTACTCGTTAATGGCTGATCCAATTTGATAGATTCACCCTCTGAAACAAGAAGTTCTGGTCCTGGAGGTATAATATCAACTACTTGGCGTCCATCCGATGCATCGTTTATGGTTATTTCGTACCCCCCTTTTTCTTTTCGTATAATTTTGCTTACGATACCCGCTGCTGTAGCATTATAAACTGTATTGTTACTCTTGCTCCCATCAGGATAAATCTGACCCCTTCCCCTGTTCCCGCCTGCATATATGGGATATTTTAGGAAGTGAACGTCCTTCTTAGTAGTGGGGTCGGGGGAAAGAATAGGAAACGTGATTTCACTATATTTCTGACCAGGAACAGGTCCTATCACAAGAATATTTTTTTGAGTAGGTCGATAGCTTTGAAAAGACAGATTCCCCGTCTTTTCCTTCATCTCAGGCGAAATACGATCGGGGGGGGCTAATTCAAATCCCTCAGGTAAAATAAGAACAGCCCCAACATTCAAGGCGCCTTTTTTGCCATTAGCAAGAACTTGTTTCAGTTGCTTATCATAAGGAATTCGAACAACTGCTTCAAATACAGTATTGGGAAGTACTGCCTGGGGAACCTCAATATCCACGGGCTTGTTAGCTAAATGACAATTGGCGCATACAATACGTCCAGTTGCTTCTCGTGGATTTTCATAACCCTGCTGTGCAAAAATGGGATATGCATTTGAAATAGATGCCCAAGTCATTATACATATAATGAGCGATACGGAAAAAGATCGAGTAATCTCTTCTTTTATCCAAGAAAAGGTATTTCTAGTTTGCATGGTCCAACAGTTGATTCAAAAAATTTCTACAATAAAATTAGGTAGGTCGCTAATATAGTTCCCTATTCCTGATTCTGCTATTTATTGAAAAATTGTTACTGGAATATCAGAAGGATCAAAAAAACCCTCTGTATGGGTAGAAAAAGAAAAAATAAGTACGATTTTGAGCGTTTTGCTTATGTGCAAAGTAACAAACGTTAGAATTGGGGCAGTGGATCATTTTTCAGTCATTCATTGAATGATAAATCACTACAAGTGAGGGAGATAGACGATTTAAATAGTGGAAGATCCAATATTTTAAAATTGTATCTAATATGACTGGAAAAGTGGAAACAAGACCAGATATAATTTGATCATTATGAGTAAATCCAAAATCTTTGTAGATAGAACCAATCATTAGTTCCCAACCGTGGGGTGAATGAAATCCTATACATAAATCAGTTAATAAAAGAATAGAAAAGGCTTTTATTGTGTCGCTTAAGTTATATAGGAATTCTTGAACCCAAGAATTAAGAAAACGAAGTTCTTGATTACCTATAATAGAATAACCGCTTAAAAAAAAGAAATAGATTATATTTGTCGAGAACTGGAAAATCATATGGATACCATCCTCATTGTACATCTTGATCAATTTAATCATTTCTTTGTGGATTCCGATACGAAACTTTTGGAAATGTGTTTCCGGGTATTCCTTTATCATTTCTTCCAAAAGGAAGAGTTCGTCTAGTTCTATGAATTTTTCGAGAATAGTTTTTTCTTGAATATCATTTAAAAAAGTTTCGGATTCTCTAGTATTCCACCAATTAGTAATCCAAGATTCTAGACTTTTTTGAAAGGAGAGAGAAACCCACCAGGGCAAAAATACTATAGATACAAGATATAGAAGGGGAGTGAACACTTTCTTTTTTGCCATTTTTTTCGTCTGTTAATTTTGAATCAACCCACCTCGGTCGTCGATTCCATACGATCTAATATTTCTATCAAGCATAAGTTTTATTCCAAGGTATCAAGGCATCCCCTCTTCCCTGATTTTTTATTTTTGATTCAGTGTTTAGCCTATGAATTTAGAAAGAATACAGAAATTGAATTTAAAGTACACTTAAAATTCGAATGACGAAACAAAATATTCTTTCCAGATAGCTCAATTGCTCAAATTCGAAGCAATTACCTCTTTTCGATGAATATCCCAACGAGCTGCATATTATTCGGATTTCGAGATGAAAGAGATCCCTTTCTATCAAAGTAGCAAATATTTCACAAAAATAAAAAAAGAAATGCTTTCTTTTTTTATTTTATTTTTCCAAAATGTTTTGATCTATAAGATCCATTTATTTTCGATTTGATACTTGTTTTGTTACTTTAGTCAATTAAGTTCAATGGATTTATTTACATATGCATAAAATTTTTGCTGACAAAAGAGTTTCGTCGGTTAAGCTATATTCTAGAAAAATGGTGGATTCTTTTGTTATTTTTACCGAAAGCATTATTCATTTCAAAAGACTTCAATAGGTACACGCAAGAAATAGGCCAACTCACCCGCTTTTTGCTCAATTTCTCGTGGAGTCAAATTCTCATCAGTACGAGTCAAGGGAATAGCCCCCTGACCTCTGATTTCCATATAAAGGACACGACGAGCATAAATACCCTCTTTCACTTCTATTCTGAGGGATTGAATCTCTTTCATAAAGAATCGGAGGAAGATACGACGATTTTTTCCAGGAAATCCCCAGCGAAAAATACACACTATTCCTCCCTTTTTATCGAATAGATCGTAACCACTACCCACATTCCACGAAATTGTGCACCACAAATAAGAACTAATAAAGAGACCGGCAATCCCATAGAAAGACATCACGATCCCTTGTGGAAAAAAAATTATTTGCTGAGAAGGGAATAAAGATATCAAATTCCGGCCAAAATAACTAGAAGTTCCAACCAATAAGAACCCAAATGAACCTAAAAAAAGGACAAACGCCCAGCATAAATTACTTGTTTTTCTAGACCCTGCTATAAGTTCTATCCATATACGTTCTGACCGACAACTCATACTAGATACAGTTGTATTTTATTGGAATTGGGAGAATAACCCCAATTACTTTGACTTTACTTTTTTAATTTCCGAAGTAACTCTCATCAACTAGTACTATTCGGAAGTGAATCCTTAGGAATAATTCATTGAATTGCTTAGATCGAAATTGATTAGATCTAAAAGCATACCATCTTCTTCATATGAGCCCTATAGATATTTACATATATATCGATTCATTGATAGATACATTGACTTTAGATTTCTTTCAGGAACCCCCTTGTTCCCAATCTATTTTCAAATAGCTGTAATTAATTTACACATATATCATGTTTACGCATGCATAAAAACCCTTTACATTTATGTATCCTTTATGGTCGGAGGAAATCTCATATTATACCATATTCTACTAAATAGATATCCGTGTTATGATCCAAGTCTAAGCCTTGAAAAAAATCTAATAAATAGATAGGATAGGACCCATTCGATCTAAAAAAGGATCTAAAAAATCTTGTTTCTTTGAACATGAAGAGATAAAGAAGCCATTGCAATTGCCGGAACAACTAGGCCTACAAAAGGCACAAAAATAGAGGGTACGTTGTTGAAAGTTGTCATAGAATGAATACCTCGATTTAATATTTGTACCTGTTATAAAGATATCTTATAATCATTATAATTCGGATTTCCTTTTATTTGTCTTCTTGCTTTATTTTGCGGAAGAAAAAATGCAATCTTTTATCTTGTTTATAGAGGTTTCCTGGTTAGTAATCAGGAATAGCGATGAAAAAGAACAAAGTCTACTTTACTACTTGATTTCATTTTGATTCAAAGGAAAGAAAGCATGGAACTGAAATAACTCACTCAGAACTCCCTTTAAAAGATTACGTGGTATGATTGGATCGAATAAGCCCTTATGGAATAAATATTCAGCCGCTTGTGAACCTTCAGGTACTGTCTTATTCAATGTTTGCTCAATTACTCTTTTACCCGCAAATGCAATGTAGGCATTGGGTTCGGCAATAATGATATCTCCCAACATCCCAAAACTTGCTGTCACTCCTCCAGTAGTAGGAGATGTAAGGATTGATACATAAAATAACTTTTTATTTGATTGATAATCAAATAAAGCGGAAGATATTTTAGCCATTTGCATCAAGCTCAAACTTCCTTCTTGCATGCGTGCTCCTCCAGAAGCACATACTAGAATAAGAGGTAAAAATTGATTGGTAGCATACTCGATCAAACGGGTAATTTTCTCTCCTACTACGGATCCCATACTCCCCCCCATAAACATAAAATCCATAACTCCAATTGCTACGGGAATACCATTTAGTTGACCTGTACCTGTTTGAACAGCCTCGGTTAATCCTGTCTTTCTTTGATAAGAGTCAATACGATCTTTATAAGGTTCCTCCTCTGAATGAAATTCAATGGGATCTACAGAGACCATGTCTTCATCCATAGGAGTCCAAGTGTCTGGATCAATCGAAAGTTCAATTCTATCTGAACTACTCATTTTCAAATGAGATCCACATTGTTCACAAATATTCATTTTTGACTTAAAAAATTTCTTATAATTTAATCCATAACAATTTTCGCACTGAACCCAGAGATGCTTGTATTTTTGAGTTACATCGAAATCATTAGAACTTTCTCTTAGAGTTAAATCAATATCATTCGTGATAGGTCTTAGACTAGAACTCTCGTTTTCACTATTATTTTCGTCGTACCTACAAATGGAA